TTATAAAAAAGGAACTCCGCCCCTTTTTTTATTCTTTTTATAAAAAAAAAAAATAAAATTTAATTTACCTATTTGGATATTTGTAAACAGAATAAAAAACCTATTCTATTTACAATTTTTTTTCCAAAATTTTTAATTTTCAATAATAATAATGAGACTTATTAGAATTAAGCTATAATTTGAGACCAAGTTTTATGCCAATTTCAAAAAAAAAAAGATTTTTTCGCAACACTCCTTAAAAAAAAGTTTACATTAAACTAAAAAAATAAGGGGAAGGAAGAAAGCGAATCGATGTGCTAATTCCCCATCCTCAAATTAGTCCTTCCCAGGGATTGTTGTCTCAATGAAAAATAGTAGGAGTTAAATATTGATAGAATTAAAAAACTACAAAAAAAATCCAGAATTTTATGATTTATAGGATTAAACAAAAGGATTAGCAAATAAAAGAGCTAATGCTACAACCAGGCCATAAATTGTTAAAGCTTCCATAAAAGCCAAACTAAGCAATAAAGTACCTCGTATTTTTCCTTCTGCCTCAGGTTGTCTCGCGATACCTTCGACAGCTTGACCCGCAGCTGTACCTTGACCAACTCCAGGTCCAATAGAAGCAAGCCCAACAGCCAACCCAGCAGCAATAACCGAAGCAGCAGAAATCAGTGGATTCATGATAAGTTCCTCACACCAAAATAAAGAAATAGTTAATGATACAATCATCCAATGACTTAGGACTTAATTATAATTAAGTCATCCCTAAGATTCATCCAGAATTTAAATAATATAATATTATTTAATCAAAGAATTACTTTGATATTAGTTCCTATCCACAGGATTTTTAAAAATTCATAATGTATATATATACGACTTTTTTATGCCATTTCTTTTTTGTGAACCATTCTTTGAATTCTTCGTTCTTTTTTTATCGTTTTTTTGAGACAATTCACAGATAAAAAGGAAGAACTTCTAATCGAATCCCTATCTAAATCGAAATTCACAAAAGTAGTGGGGCAGATTATATAGATCTTTAACTCATATATACCTAGTCAATATCAAATATCACATATACAAGTGTTTCTTACATAACGTAAACCAACTATTCTATAATTGGGCTAACCTAAAAACGAATATTTGAAAAAAAAAAAATAGTTAATGATGACCCTCCATAGATTCACCTATATAAGCCGCAGCTAAAGTGGCAAAAATGAGAGCTTGAATCCCGCTTGTAAATAATCCAAGGAACATGACAGGTATAGGAACCACTAAAGGTACTAAAGAAACAAGAACAACAACTACTAATTCATCGGCTAATATATTTCCGAAAAGTCGAAAACTAAGTGATAGGGGTTTTGTAAAATCTTCTAAGATGTTAATGGGTAAAAGAATTGGAGTTGGTTGAATGTATTTACTGAAATACCCTAATCCTTTTTTGCTAAGACCCGCATAAAAATAGGCTGCTGATGTGAGTAAAGCTAAAGCAACCGTTGTATTTATATCATTCGTTGGTGCTGCTAACTCCCCTTGAGGTAACTGGATAATTTTCCACGGTAAAAGGGCTCCTGACCAGTTAGAAACAAAAATAAATAAAAACAGGGTTCCAATAAAGGGAACCCATGGACCATATTCTTCTCCAATCTGGGTTTGACTCACGTCTCGAATGAATTCAAGGACAAATTCAAAGAAATTTTGGCCGTCGGTTGGAATGGTTTGTGGATTGCGAACCGCTAGAACTGCGGAACCTAATAAGATAGCAATTACAACCCAAGAAGTAATAAGGACTTGGGCATGGACTTGGAAACCCCCTATTTGCCAATAGAAATGTTGGCCTACTTCTACACCAGATATCTCATATAACCCTTCTTTTATTAGTGTGTTGATGGAACATGATAAAACATTCATATTGCCCTCTGACAGAAATAAGAACTTTAAATTATTTTGATTCAAGATCCCCCCTTTTTTACTTATTTACTTGAATTTTATATTTTAGTTTTGGATACCAACTAAACTAATCACACAATATCCCCAGTTTTTTATCTATTTTTATTTTGTACGATTCAGGAGTAGTAACCAATTTTATAAATCGAAATACAGGGAGCCCCGCCCTAAAAAAATTTTGATTTATTTATCTTATTATTAATCAAGAATTTTGTATATAGCTAGAACGACCCTCACAAATTGCGAATACTAATTTGTTAAGAATGAATCGAATTGAAGCTATAGCGTCATCATTTGCTGGAATAGAAATATCCGCGAGATCGGGATTACAATTTGTATCGATTAAAGAAATGGTTGGAATTCCCAAAGTTATACATTCTCTAAGAGCCGTATATTCTTCTTGCTGATCGACGATGATTACAATATCAGGCAATCCCGTCATATATTTAATCCCGCCTAGATATGTTTCCAAGCGAGATAATTGTCTCTTCAACACAGCTGCATCCCTTTTCGGAAGACGGTTGAATCCCTCTGTCTTTTGTTCAGTTCTCAAGTCCCTAAACTTATGAAGTCTTTTTTCTGTAGTGGACCAATTTGTTAACATGCCGCCGAGCCATTTTTTATTAACATAATGACACCGAGCCCTTATTGCAGCCCGAGACACTAAATCGGCTGCTTTATTTTTTGTCCCAACAATTAAGAATTGTTTTCCCCTACTTGCTGCATCAAAAACTAAATCACAAGCTTCTGATAAAAAACGAGCAGTTCTAGTCAGATTTATAATATGAATACCTTTACGCTTTGCAGAAATATAAGGTGCCATTCTAGGATTCCATTTCCTAGTACCATGTCCAAAATGAACTCCTGCTCTCATCATCTCTTCCAAATCGATGTTCCAATATCTTTTTGTCATTTCTTTTCACACTTAAAAAAGGGGGGTACCCCAAACTAAAATATAAATTTGTTCCGATGGAACCTTCTCTTGTAACGGGTATGGCCGTTTATGCATGAGCCAGGCCATTATTTTGTATTCATTATTATCTTTATTAGTGTTAACAAATTACCAAAGCAAATGACTACAGCAAACAACAAAAAATGAAATTAAAAAAAGTAATCCGCTATTAGGAATCATTAAATCCTAGAAAAGTCAGATTTTGAAATATAAGAGTCACAAAATTCCCTGTGGTAGAATAAAATATCTCTCATATCTCCCTCGAATAAAGATAAATTCTTTGTTTTTTTTTCCAAAAGAATGTTGGTATGTTGCCGTGAACAATGCATCAATCCTTTGTTGAATCCGGTCCCGGCGGGAATAACCCCCCCTAGAACAACATTTTCTTTCAGGCCTTTCAACCAATCGATACGACCCCGAAGAGCAGCTTTTGCTAAAACTCGAGCAGTTTCTTGAAAACTTGCTTCGGATATAAAACTTTGAGTATTCAAAGATGCTCGAGTTATTCCTAATAAAATAGCTCGATAACAGATTGCTTCTTCTAAAGCACGCCCCGTTCGTTCTGCTCGTAACAATCCAATAAGTTCTCCGGGTAAAAAAACATTAGACATTCCCTCTTCTGAAACCAAAACTTTTGATGTTATTTGACGTACAATAATTTCGATATGCCTATTATGAATATGCACCCCCTGGGATCGATAAACCTTTTGAATCTTATTAACCAAAGAAATACGACTTTGCACTATAGTTAGCTCAGCACCAATCAAGAATCCCCAAGGAATTCCAAGAATTCTTGTTATACACTTGTTCCAACCCTTAATCCGCTTTTCTAAGTTCAGCGATATTGAATCAATCGAGCGGACTTCTAACACTTGTTCTACTTTTGGAAGACCTTGTGTTATATCACCGGATCTCGATTTTTCATATATAAATGTAACTAATGTATCCCCTTCGTAAAGAATTTCTCTGTAATGCCCATGAACTTTTGCTCCCGGAGTAGCCAAGTAGGGCTTAGCGGATCTTATTACTACAGAATCCCTTTGAACAATTAAAACTTGACCCGCTTTTAGGTGTGGTTCTTTTTTTGCTATACGTAAATTTTCACAAAAAAATTGTCCAAGACTAATTAGTGTGTACGTTTCCTCACAATAATTATGATGATAGTTTTTATGAAGAAAATACCAATTCAATTTTAATGGATTCAAAACAACGTTACTGCATGGATCTAGATTAAAAATTCTTCCGTTTTCATCCATTAAATAAGAGTTAATTACTTGAAAAATATATTTTAAGTTATCAAGTTGCAAATATTTAATTACAGAGATCTGATTATAAGTTAGTAAAGGCAAAAATGAAGAAAAATTTGAAATTTGAATGGCTGTTCCTAAGGGGCCCGACGAATTTTTAATTGTAATTAGAGGATTTTTTTTTCTTGATTGGTTTATCACATTGTGATATTTTACATGATTAAATGGACCGATTCTAAAACAATTAGATGATGATAAAATTAACAAAGATTGGGATTCCTTATTTCTATTTAAGAACATACGAATAGTTCCGTGATTTTGTCTAAGTGATTGTTGAAGAATGCGAGCCTTGGGAGAAATAGAATAAAACGGATTCATGGGATCTGACGAGATCAATCCCGAATCTGGGGGATTATTCCTTTTTCTTATATACGAAATATGGGATTTCACTAAGCCAATTCTTATGAAATCTCGAATCAAACCCTTTGTACTTACTTCAACAAAGAAAGCACGGACCTCCTCTAGGGAAGAATTTTTGTTGTCTTGTTCCCAATTCAAGACTAAACAAGTTCGAACCAATTGAATACTTGTGTCAGAAATTCCTCGGGTTGGTTTTCCATTTCCATAAAGGATATAGTTGAAAACTCGAAGTTGAATATTATCCTTTTCCCGAAAGAGATCTTGTGGAAAGAGTGTTGCCAAATTTATACTGTCCGCTATCTCATAGGTGGCTACAGGCCGCACCAAAACAAAAAACTTTTTCTTGGTTGGTGTGATCCGTTGGACATAAATCCAATTTTTAAATTTTTTGGATTCCTTAGAGTTTTTTTTTTTCCTTCCTGGCGGTATCAAGATGCCACTGTGTCGTGATATCTTATCTGTCTTGTCCGGAAAATGGATATCCCCCGAAAATATTTTGAGTTCAATCCTTTTTTTTTTTCTCTCCACTCGGATCAACCCGCCGACTTGGCTTCTTATATTTAAAGTGATTCGTGTATCGACCCCAATGATACTATAGTTCTGTACCATTATGGCAGAGGATTCGGGTAAAATATGTACTTCCTCTGGAATGAAAAAAAATCGATCTACTTTCATTTCGTATTTTGTCTTAAATTTTTGGACTCCTCGATACTCAATCATATCCTCTTTTTGGATGATTGAATCCGCCTTTAAAGTACCATATTTAATAATTCCGGAACTCTTTCTTCTGTATCTAGGATCATCAAAAAAAGCAAAAATACTATTTCTACGGAAAATACCATTTATGGGTATTTCAATCGAGATACCTGAATCTGAATGCGGTATTACTTCTTTCTCTTGCTCTTGAATCAATTGGAATGGAATGATAAATCTATTTCTTCGCCTTTTTGCTAATAAATCCGAGTTCTCATTAAAAATAGCAGAATATATGAAATTATAAGGACTAGTACCTACAATTCCATTAAATTCTGAATAATTGGGAATCCCAGATTTTTTTTTATCATAAAAATCTGAACTAAAAAATTTTTGGCTCACTTGATCATTATTCCCTGAGAGGCTAGAAATAGATTTTCTTTCGACGGAAAGAAAGGGTATGTTCATTTGATCTTGATCTTTGTGGATCGAAAAAAGAATTAGACTAGATCCACATGAACCTCCTGATAATATCCATAAATGACTTGTTTTTGGTAAGAGATGGACATTACTATATGTAAATTCTGGTGCATGGGACACGTCAGTACTCCAGTGCATTTCGCCCTCTGAGTCAGAATAAATATATTTTCTAACCCTCTCTTTAAAATGAAAAGTGTATGTTCCCTCGCGAATCTCAGCAATCACTTGTTCTGATTCCACATATTGATCATTTTGAACTAAAAGAAAACTTTTTGGTGGAATAGTCACGCTATGTATAATATCTTCGCTCTCAATAATTACAGACAAGTCTATATAACATAAAAAGGCCGGATGCCCGTGACGTGTACGTGTAGGATGAACCAAATCCTCATTGAATTTTATTTTTCCATTATAAGGAGCTCGTACATGTTCGGCAGTACCTCCTGTAAATACCCCGCCGGTATGAAAAGTTCTTAATGTTAGTTGAGTCCCCGGTTCGCCAATAGATTGACCCGCAATAATACCTACAGCTTCCCCCAATTCAACTAGGTCACCATGAGTGGGACTCCGACCATAGCATAATCGACAGATCCAAGATGTACTCCGACAAGTAAAGGGAGTTCGAATAGATATTGATTGTGTTCCAAAGGTTATGAATCGATTGACAAGTCCAATCCCAAGATCTTGATTTCGAAAGGCGACACATCGGGAACCTATATATATATGGTCTGCTAAGACACGACCTATTAATGTTTGGATAAAAATTCTTTCTGACATCATCCGATTTTTATTTCGAGGACTAACAGAAATACCTCGGATAGTGCCGCAATCTGTTCTACGTACAACAATATGTTGAACTACTTCAACAAGTCGACGCGTAAGATATCCAGCATCTGATGTGCGTACAGCAGTATCTACAACTCCTTTACGGGCTCCATAGCAAGAAATAATATATTCTGTTAAAGACAGTCCTTCGCGTAAATTGCTTTGAATAGGTAAATCAATCATTTGTCCTTGAGGATCCGACATTAATCCTCTCATACCTACTAATTGATGTACTTGAGATGCATTTCCCCTAGCCCCCGAAAAAGACATCATATGGACTGGATTGAAAGGGTCCGTCATCCTAAAATTAGGATTCATTTCTTGTCGCAAATATTCACTTGTAGCATACCATATCTCAATAGATTGACGTAATTTTTCTACCGCATGTACATTCCCATAATGATGGTGTTTTTCCAAAATCAAACTTTGTTGTTCAGCGTCTTGGACAAGCCAGCCCTTAGAAGGTATCGTTAAAAGATCATCAATTCCTAATGAAATGGATGTAGCAGTGGCTTGCTGGAAACCCAGAGTCTTTACTTGATCTAGGATGTGTGATGTATATGCCATCCCGAAGTGATCTATTAATCGGCTAATAAGTCGTTTAATAGCAGTTCCATCTATCACTTTATTGTGAAATACCAGATTGGCCCGTTCCGCCATAAGTACCTCCATATTCTGCTGAATGGGATTCGACAATGAATTTGAGTCAATGATTGCAAAACTTCCTTTTCTCGATCTTGATTTGCGTATAATTTTAGGTCAGGAACTATGCTATGGGCCGAGTTGAATCGGAGAGGTCCGAATTCACACGGGTGTCCTAGAATTACTTTTTTTTACTACCATATTATTAGGTATCATACGAACAGGCTTGAGAAAAACCTTGTATAGCTTCCTCGATTTCTCGATAAAAAGAAATATGACCAACTGTGGTTCGAATATATATATATAAATTTT